ATTACGAGACTTTTCCCCCCACTCTAGTTTCCCCGTCCTGAATTCCACCAGATACTGTGCAAGGGAAGTGTCTCATAGTGGTCAAATGGATCATTGTCGATGTAAACAGTCATAGTCAAGATAAGTTGATTTTGCTAAGGGAATTGGAGACTTTTTGAGACTAAAAAGGTACTGATTGTATAAGGGAAGTCATACTTTTTCGTGTCAGTAGCTGAAGACACCACTTGGATTAGACATGGACGTCCCAACAGGAGGTTGTTATAGCTCGGTGGAGCATCGACTGCATGAAGAATAGTGGGTCTGATAGCACGACCGACTTGCTGCAGGGGCGACTGACTTGATCCTAGAGACTTGTGTTCCTCTTCACCATAGGCTTCAATGATAAGACCATTCGGTTGCAACTGATTAATGGGAACACGTAGGAAGTCAAAGACGGCTTTAGATATTCAGTGTTGACCCGTTCGTCATCCACTAAGACCCTCTACGTTCCAGGCTCGTATAAAGCATGGATGGTTATGAGGAAAGGCAATGTCGGGCAAGTCGTTTCCAGAAAAGGTCATTGTTTCAGGCACAATTCACTGGCATATCAAAGCTTGTAAGTGATTCACCTAGATGTCTTCTGGAACATCTGAGGTTTGGAGATCCTGATCGGACAAAGTTCTGTGAACATGTGAGGTACGCAGTAGTTCAATGATGGCAATTTGTGTTGGGATGCGCTCAAGTCGTTACTATGGGAGGGCTTGTCAAGTAAATCCTCCGAGGTTAAGGAGTTTCCGCCCCGAATCATGATAGGATTATCGGGTGGTGATCCGGTTGTGGCCGTTGCGAATTCTGCCTTGCTTACTTCCTTGCTTCGAACTTACTTAAGAGGGGCTTAAAAAGAACGACTACGACGGAGAACATGGACTAAGGAGAACACCTTGCTATTGCTCGCCTTCGGAATAGACTAATTGCTAGCCTTCGGACTAAAAGCTAGGAAGAACTACCTTTCGAAAAGATACGACTACTGACACCTTAGTCACTCCTGTAGGTCCGTTAGTGTAACGAAGTGACCCAGCTTCAAAACTACTGCGCGCGTTTTACTAATAGGCTTTTCAGCCAGCAAGCAACGGCCGCGCATACGTTTTTCAGCTCCCCGCGACTCAGAAATAATAGACGGTAGGACCCTTTGCAGACGTTGGGCCAGTACCTTAGACAAGATCTTATATAAACTACCCACCAAGCTGATTGGGCGGAAATCCCTAACACAGTCAGCACCATCCTTCTTAGGAATCAGAACTATGAAGGAAGCACCAATCCCCGCCTTCCCCGCTCCTTGAAAAAATCAAATAATTCCCCTCCCAGAATACCTGGAAAAAAGCTAAAGGGAAACCATCGGGGCCAGGAGCACGATCCCTCGAGAAGCCGAACACCACGTTTCTGATTTCTTCTTCATCAAATTGCCGCTCCAAGCTATCAGCCTCCTCCTCAATCCTCCCAAATTCCAGCATGTCCAGCTTCGGTCTACACCAATTCTCAGCAGAAAACAAGGACTTGTAGAAACCAACAACATGATCAACAATCTCCTCCTTATCATCCACTGACGCATCTCCCACCAAGAGACTCTGAATGCGATTAACTCTCCTTCTTGCGCTCGCCATATTCTTCATAAAAGCAGTCTTCTTCTCACCCTCCTTTATCCACTTGTCTCTAGCTTTCTGTCTCCACATTCTTTCTTCCTCCTTGCATTTCTTCGCATATTCTAGCTTCACTCCTTTCCTCCAATTCTTCAGTCGAAAGCCCCATAACCTAATTTTCCTTGGGGGTCTGAATATTCAGCAAAATCTTGTCTTTAACCAGCGAAACCGAACCAAAATGCTCCTTGCTCCACTGCTTTAGTTTAGCCTTCAGCATCTGCAGCTTCACCACTCTTAACCGTCGCCAAAACCGTCATGGCCCAATCATGTATAGGCCGTACCGACGGCCTGATACAGGGGTGAGCCAATAGCGAATAACCGTCATCTTCCCTGCTCCCTCGACCGTCAACTCCCATCCAGCCAAGCTGAGGCTGCCAGCGCATTGTATCTAACCACACTGTGGCAAATCGATACAACAAGTAGCTAAACAGCGAGCATCCAACATCTCCGGCCGAACGGTTAGGCAACACTACGGCGCCTGGGTAAACATCCCGTTTACCAAACAAGACGTCGAGAGTGTCACTTAACCATTCCCCTCCTGCAGCCAAAGTGATAGCGGCTGTAGCATCCACCGGTAATGTGTGGAAGAGGGCTTTCTATGTGGATAGAGGCAACACCTTTTGCATCTTTTAAAGGTAGCATTATAGGTGTTGGGTCCTGAGGACCAGGATGGCCGAAGATCAAAACCTAAATGTGCCAGGGGTTGATCATCGAAGCCAGGGCAATAACGATGAAGGAATTTGAGCGCTGATGTAGCTAATTTCTCAGCCACCTTCTACCGTCGATTCATTAGGGTCGTCACCTTCTACCCATATAGTGGAAGTATCCACCGTTTTCTTTGCTTTGCTTTGTCTATTAAGTAAGTAAGCCTCACAGCTATGGGACTTCCTAAAGAAAACTGCAATCGCAGTTTATCAACCACTCACAAGACCACCGAGATCTTCGACTTAGCTCCCAAAGGTCATCCACCCGGCCCTTCTGACGAGGGGGCGGAAGATAACGAAAGGGAGACAAAGTCCTAACTAAATCATAACACTATAACCTAAACCGTCTACCCATTCCATCCATCATATCAGTCGAGTCGATCCGATTCGTTCTTATCTATAGATAACGCAAGAGAGAACTTATGACCTCGCGGATGGAGAGGGATTCGAACCCCCGGTATTCCTATCAATACTTCGGTTTTCAAGACCGACTCTTTCAACCGCTCAGACATCCATCCCTTCGCGCTTCGCCCGCCCTATCTATCCGCGCGCTGGCAGGTAGGGGCTTATCTATGTGATTCGCTACGCTTGCTTGCGCCTATCGGCCTCCTTCCTGCCGTTCCGCGACACTTTTCCGGTAGTACGAATCGCTACGCTTCGCTTGTTTCTATATGATAATATGCACCGTCGGTTGCTGCGCTCCCTGCGGGTAATAGCAAGAGAGTGAAGAACGAACGATCCTCCAAACAAAAAGAGTGATTGAGTCCGACTCAGGCGAGTGAGTGAAAGGCGTGGCAAGAGAGCGAGTTCGACTCGCGAACGATCAGCAAGTGAAGGACCGATCCTTTAGCGCCAGTACAGTTGCGAGACTGGTACTTGGCGGCTCACGAGCAACATATAGACTAAGGTTGCCCATCACTCCCTCGCTCCTTTTTGAAGGCCCACCGCTCTCGTTCCTCTCCCGGTGGTCGAGTGACTTCGTTCCTCCATAAGAACACTGAACGCCCAGCTTCGCAGAGCAGCTCTCTCCCCAGCCCACAGCATAGTGTGGAATCTGGATCTACTGTGTGTTCTGACTCTATTGGATCAAGTCAGATACTGACGCCTTCTACTACTACTATGGAGAGACTAAGCTCTATTTCAGAGATTGGACTCTCTTACTGTGATTAGTCTGGGCTGTTCCCGAGCCCGCCAAAAAACGTGAGCTGATGAATAAGTCCCGCGCGTCTCACGCGCCTTACTGATCGGGGCTTTTCATCCTCCGCTTCTTTCCGAGAGCGATAATAACCGGCTTTTTGGCCGTAGATTGCGGGTGAAGCTCCCTTGTACGGAAGCTGGAACCCCAACCACCTTAGGGACCAGGTCATCCATGCGGCCGCAAAATCATAGCCGAAGATCGCACCCACCAGTCACTCAGTGAGACCGGCAGGCATCGAATCGGTTGCCGCCTTTCAATCAAAAGAGTAGTACTCCGGCCTATGACGGATGAATGACAATGGTCTCAACTGATTCAAAGTTCCGTCACTTCGAAAGAATCGTCATTAACCAATCATGTATCGGACGCACCATCCCTTGAAGTAAAGGGTTAGCGAGCGCAAAGATGCGGATTTGACCCGCACCCTCTTTCTTAGAAGCCAAGCGGCCTTTGGGGATAGGAGCTTCGCCTGGCGAAACCCCATGCTTTGAGAGTTCCATTAGAAACTGCCAGCACTTTCTCCACCCGGGAGTCACTTCAGTACCTGGAACTACTGTCCAAGGATGCAAAAAAAAGGTATGATCCATACATTGAAAGTGTCAACGTTGACTCACAAGCGCCACCCTCGCCGGGTAAATCCGGAGAAGGGCAACAGCTTCTGTAGGTAACGACTCAAATAATTATTTTCATTGTTAGAGTCGTGAACCCGTAGTCGGTGTTGAAGACCAACGTCGGTATAAACCGATATAACCTAAATTCAAAGGTATCGATTTATAGCGAGGAACATACCGTTCCCTCCGTAGCTGTCTTTTATCGATCATAAGCTAAGCATACTGTGAGAACACCGAGGCTGCGTCTTGAACTATCTTGGTAATCGATGAAACTGAGAGTTTCCCTCGTTTAACCAAAAGTCTTAACTTACTGAGGGAAAACCAAGACAGATACAGGCGAACCAACCGGTCCGCATTCTCATCCCGAATTCTCATTTTCCGGAATTCAGTCGGGTGGCTAGGTAGCCCGCACCTAGTAAGAGACACTGATATAGGCCGGGGCGCTAAAACAAATCGTCGATGCCCACCATAATACGCCATCAAACAACTTGATGCCGTTTTAAGGTAAAGAGAGGCGTGTAACCACCCTCCCTGACGGCCCAGTTGTCGAATACTACAGATCAGAAGGTACGCCGCGATGCAATTCTCCTTCGTGAGATGCCCTGTGACGGCTTTCTTCCCTTTCATAAAAAGTCCAGAAAGCCGCCGGGTACTTTCCACAGTACCCCGCCGACGCTTTCGATCCGAGGCGCTCAATTAGGTCAAAGGTACAATTGAAATTCATCATTTTAGAATGAGAACCCTTGTCTATTATGAGTGATCGAGACCCAGGGGAGGTTTTTGACGGATTAGACTCTTGGGCTCGAAACTAAGGCCCCTCATCCGCAGACAGACGGCCAAACAGAGAGACGCGTTGCTAGAGGAGTACCAAAGAAACTTCGTGAGTGCTAACCAAAAGAATTGAGTAGAGCTGTTGGACGTAGCAAAATTCTGCTATAACTTGCAGAAAAGCTCTGCATCCGCCCGTTTGAGCTAGCAATTGGCCAACAACCTTTGGCTCCCCACACGGTTGTAACCGGCTACACTGGTAGAAGTCCCTCTGCCTAGTTGTTTGCTAAAAACTGGCACGAACAAACTGAAATTGCAAAAGCATACTTAGAGAAGGCTGCCAAGATAATGAAAAAGTGGGCAGACAAGGATAGAAGGCCTGCCCACTTCGACTTAGTACTGGTAAAGCTTCAGCCAAACCAGTTAAGAGTCTATCGCAAGGTGCATAAAGGGCTCATACGGAAGTATGATTGGACTTTCCCCATAGTTGGACGAGTTGGACAAGCAGCATATAGAGTCCAACTTCCAGCGAGGCTAAAGCTCCATCCGGTGTTTCATGCAAGCTGCCTCAAGCCATACCATGGGGATTCAAGCGATGAAAGAAGTCACATTTCCTCAAGAGCACCTCCACCATAACCTAATTCAAAAAGGAGGCTGAATACATCATGGCTGATCGAGTAAGCAGTAGCAGAGGGGTGGCTAAGCACAAAGAATTTTTAGTCAAATGGAAGGGATTGCCCGAAAGTTAGGCTAGCTGGGAACGGGACGCAACTCTTTGGCTTAGGACTTTGGCAATTTGAGGACAAGGTCAAAGAGTATCTTCATGGAAAGTCGACGAGGACGACGACTCGGGGGAGGATTGTGACAGACTTAGCCATCTCACCTTGCTCGCTTCGCTTTCTGTTCGACGAATCGGTAGCGTAAGTCTCCTGGTTTTAAGGGAGTTATTAGCTTTCACTGCGTTTGAAGGGAGTGTGTTTCTTGAGCTCTCTCGGTTAACTCGCTGAAAGTTAGTTAGTTAGTCTCTCTCTCAATCGTAGACTACTCTCATAACATTCATTGTACGTCTAGAGTGGTTGGTCACACCCGGCTTCAAGCAAGCTGTGTTTTTGCAAAGAGTATAAAAGAAGTGCCCTATAAGCCTATAAGACAGTGTTGAGGTTGAGGTTGAGTTTTATCTGTCCCTTCTGACGCTTGACGTCTCATTCAGGCTAGTATGCCTCCTCCATAGGGTGAGGGATTACTCAGACTTCCTGGTTGCACGAGCATCTTTGGCTCCTCCCGGGTAAGAGGTGCTGCTTAAGTGAGTTGAGATCATTGGGCCAAGCAGGCTCCCCATTCACCATCTCCCTTCTTATAGATTCGTCGGCTTACTAGAGATGAGGATCTATTCATATAGTCAGTCCCTTTGTCAACCACACGTGTCTATCTTTTTGATCACCTCATCATTCACAACATTATCTGTCATCCGAGAAGGCTTTTTCTTTTCCTTCCATATTTATGCGGACATGAGCTATTACCCAAGGCAATAAATAGGTCTGTTCCCACTATCAAAGGATTTACTTGGACCATCACAGAGAGAGGATGGGATTTGTTGACTTTGGTGTGTGTGTGTGGTCGTTCGACATGCTTTTGGCTGCTCGACTACTAGTTGCTTGGCATGCTTTTGTCCACTGGGTGTGCATCCGTATGCTTTTGGGGCTTTTTTGTGCTTGGGGTCATGCCGGTTTCCACTAGTCTATTAGTTTAAGAAAGTAGTCAAGTGGACAATTGATTTGTCTCTCTCCCAACCGAACTACCACAACGTTTAGGGTCAAACTTATGTGAACCAATTGAGAAGAAGTATAGGAGGGGTTTAGAGGATTCAGTCACTTCTTGACTGAGTTAGAGGATGGAGTCTCGACGGAACGGCGAGGAGGAGCAGCTGATCTGCGAGGTTCTGCGGGCCTTGAGGAGATTGGTTAACTGCTCGGAATTCCAGGCCCCGTCGGTTTATAGTTGATGCGCTTTGCGTCTTAGAGAAGAACACAGAGGGAAGGAAGCGTTGCTAGGGTATCCAGGGATTCAGGTATGTCGCCCGGTTTTTCTTGTGTTGTGAAGATGCCGGAAAAATCCAGGACGCCAGTTTTGGCAGGCGGGCCTTCAATGAGGTTCTCCGGGGGCGTTCCCGTTCGAGGGGCCCGTCTGGACGGGGAAACCAGGGAGGAAACCTCCTATCTGTGAAGGAAGCGATGCTGAGAATACTCCAGGAAAGGCTCGGCTGGTTCCCAAGTGGGTTTGGTTTGGTAGTGGTAGTCGATGATTTGGGAGTTCTAGAAGAGATACATAACTTAAAGGAAAGAGCCCTGACGACGAAATTCCTCAACCCGGCCTCAAAGCTTGGAGAAGCATTTTTGACGTCTCTGCAAAGGAAAGGTCTCAGTCGAGATGTGTGGCAGGGGTTTCTTCATCACCAGGTTCGCCCTGAAGGAAGACCTAGACACGGTGCTTGCACATCCAGAGCCTTTCACCCTTGGGTCCAGTGGCCTTGCATGGAAGAAATGGGAACCTGATTTCGACCCGAGGAGGGAAAATGGAATCTGTGTCCCTGGGTGAAGCTCCCGTTTCTCCCGTTCCCCTTCTGGAGGGAGGAAGCATTGGAACAAATCGGGAAAACCATAGGTAAAGCGGGTAGTCCCCAGGCGAGTGTCGTAAAGCCTCGCTCCGTGCTTATGAGCGAGTGGAGTCGCTTCGCAGCTATCCAGAAGAGCCTTACTAATAGGGGCGCCTTATCAATAGAAGGCTCCCGCGCGGGGGGGCGTCGGGGGGGGCCTACGCGTCGCTGCTCCCGCGCACCATTACTATACAAGGGCTTTGAAGCCAGCAAGCAACGGCTGAAAAGCCTATTAGTAAAACGCGCGCATACATTTTGAAGCTTAAAGTGAAAGTGACTCCATAGCCCTATAATAAAGAAGGGGGTAGCGGTCACTTCGAGATATTTGCAAGTAAAGCATATGCATGTGTACCAGGTGTTAAGAGGCAAGAATGAGATGCCACTTCTGCCAAATGCATTTTCACAGGCCGAATGATATAGGAGATAATGATCCTGTGACAAAGAATGTATTTGTTGCCAGAAGTGCACATGTTGTTGAAACATCTCCCTATGACTTTGCCTATTATGGATGTTTGATGGAATATTACTATTTCATTAAGGGGGAGGGGATGAGGCTCCTTCGAAGAAACGCCCGAGATGTCATGATTGATGATGTTTCATGATCGACGATGTTGCTGACCGGAAAACTATAGTCGACGCTTCGTTTGTTGTGTTGATTCCCTCATCCTTATCGCCCCCTTATCCGTCACTCTCCTATGGATGGGAACCGGAAACAGATCTCCTAGCTGATTCAATGTCCCTAGCCGGGGATAGGAACTACGAGTCGAGAAGTGGTTGGCTAGCCGGAAGGATGGGATGGATCTGAAAACGTGATACCGATCTCAGCTAGTAGATGAAAGAAATAGAAGAAGGAGAGAGACGGGAATTCGATTGGTGGGTGGCGGGCGAGTAAACCGATTAGTGGGCACGAATAATTATGCCTGGCCGAACGTTGGACTCCTCAAGACTCTTTCCTCTGTCAGGGGTCTCGGCTGACTGCGCTTTACCATCACTCGGGGGTCCAGACTGAAATGACCTGCAAGGCTTAGCCGTACATGAGAAAGAATCGATTGATCTCTATCCATTCCGCCCATTCGGATTAGATGGCGTTCACCCCCTCCGAATTTTCTCTATTAGCGGTTGGCCTCCCTAGCAGTCAAAGTCTTCCTTTCCCCTGCCCCACTCCGTCGAAGCCGACCGAGAATCCGATGCTCCTATCTTTCGACCCCGGGGAATCGACTAATCAACCGGTACGGTGAAGCAGTCAAAGAGATCCCACTATTCGTCGATCGGGGGGGAGGGGCTGAGAGCCCATGATTCGATGCTGCCATCCCGCCCGCCTTTCTATCCGCTGCTGAATGAAGCCGCTGACCTACCATCCCTTCTAGCCCTACCCGATTCGCCGGGAAGGGGGATTTGATGAGGCAACCAGATGGTTCGTCGAGTCAGGGAATGCTGTAATCCGATTGTGGTTGGACAGAAAACCCATCCCCGCCTATTACGTAAGGGCCCGAACCGTCTCCTTCGACTCTTTCTGCCGTTAAAGACATACTGTATGCGCTCGACGGTCTCCGTCATCCCGAAAACTGTCCTTTGGTTCTCCCCCCCCGCGAAGAAACTGTACTTCGATCACCCGCTACCTCTCTTTCCCCTACCGCGTTAGGTGGCTCATTCGTACATGAGAGACTTATAATTCGTACGATGCCTGCTTCTATCCCTTGACTCGCCGCCTTCTCGCTATTTCATTCGATTGTGGTGGACGTTGCGCTTCCCTTGAATCGTACTACCGGTTGTCCCACCTCGGAAAAGAATATGAAAGAAATGCCGTATCTCTCTCAGATGGGAGTAAGGAACCGCCCGAAGCATGTTCGATTGGAAAGTCTATCGCCAGCTGCATCTCCCACCCCTATCTCGTAAAGGCCCAGACGCCCTATCTTCTCGATCCCACATGCCGGCCCACGGCCGCCTATCAAATGAATGGGACGATCGACTGAACAACTTCTCAATACGACTCCTTCCTCTTTATCTGGGAGTCAGAGATTAGATTCTGTATTGGCATACCAATGGTTTGGGTTATCAGGCCCCATATCTCTTTCTGCGGATTCCTTACCTGCTTTTGGAAGGGGGCGGGCGACTTTGATCTCTGCCACCATCCCCCTCTAATATGGATAGGGGAGTCCTTTGCATTAAAAGTCATAGGCTGGGGATCATTTGAACCTCTCACCTGCCGTGGAGGAACCTGACTCTAAAGGGAAAGGAATTTCTCTCATTACAGCCCCCCGTCTGAGATAGATAAGGGCAGCCGGAGAGGGAACCATTCCTTCATGCGCACTACCCGACGGAATTCTTTCTGATTCCGCAAGCCCACCTAACGCCTTCCGACATTTGAATTGAGAAAGAATGGGGTTCCGACGCATCCGAACGGACCCCTCTGACGTGTATACGAGACTGATGGGTGGGGATTTCATCGATGACTCGAATCGCCCCTATCAATATTAGAGGGGGCACGCTTCCCTTCGCTTGCCGAGAAGAGATAGCCCAAGCCGATAAGGGAATAGTCGAATGTCCACCCCTACCCTCTCCTCTCCTACTTCTCTCGAATCTCCTCTAGGATTGCCAGTACCCGATTCCCCACCACCCCTTAAAGCCGATGATGAAGGAGCAGGGAAACGTCGACCTACCTGCCTGAAAAAATGATTCTATTCCCTAGCGAGCATTCCCACCCTATCCATTCCTAGCCCGGCAAACGGATTGAGGAGGAGATCTTCAATCAGAACAGGAAGTTCTTCCTAGGAGATCAGTCTATCTATAAAGGGGTAGCCTGTCTCCCTTGCAGTGGAAAGAGCAAGAAGGATTAGAGGAAACTCATCCCTATTCCCCTACCTGTGGTCTTCAATCCCACCTGCCTAAAGACTATACCGAAGAGCAGAGCAGTAAATCCCTTCCATTCACTTTCCCTACCCTACTAAAGAGTCTAGTAGGTCCCCGGCCAATCAATAAGATCTTATAACTAGTTGTCCGCAGCCCGTCGATCCGCGAGCGGGCATAATCGTCAGTTCAGTTTCCTTCCCGGGAGACAAACTACATTAACGATTGCCCCTATATAATGACGGTTGGCGACTGATCCTTCCTTTTGATCTCCTGCTGCTATCGATGTCGGGGCTGTCGAGTTGGTTTTCCATTGATCGAATTCTTCAACCGGTTGTTTTCTCCGACGGTCCCTATCTTCAATTTATGTTTGTTCGTATCCATTCCTTCCTCGCCACCAGCCGATCCCGCGGAGAATGTACGCACCCGAAAGAAAGTGGATTTTCTTTCCCCGATGACTGCCTGATTCAATTGTTTTGGGACGGCTAACTGAACACCGTACTTCTCGTATCCCTTTCCGCGAAAGGATTCTATTCCCTTACTAGCCAGTTCCATATCTCTGGATGCCTGGACCAAATGCCATACCAGATGAAATGCCAAACTCGCCGAGATAAGAGCTCCGTACTGAACTGATCGATGGATTGGCCCTTCCCCAAAGAGGAAAAGCCCCTTCGGGGGGTGGAAGCTGGCATCTATTAGATTCTTTGTTGACGGAAGGCGCTTACTAGAAGGGCGGGTGGTGGGAACGTCTTAACAGCGGAACGGTAAAAGGCAAGGGATAGACTCGATCGACCGGAAGGAGTGGAGGGGCGGGGGATTGATCCATACCATACGATTAAGATAGGGCGTTTACGTGCTTGGATCGGCTGCTTCCTCTCTTTCCGGTTCTTTTTGGGATTAATCACTGAACGCGGGGAGGCAAGGGATGGCACCATTGAATCAGCGAGATGTCCCGCGGTGTGGTGGCTCGCTCAAATGAAAGGGGGCGGGTAGGGTGGGATGAGAGAGATAGAACGGCAAAGGCGCCAGGACTATGAGTGGGGGCCCTCGACAGCGATTTCAAATCATCAGCTTATTTGTTGAGGTGGGGTGATCGATCCATGGTGGGACATCCTTCAGTTTACGTCATAGGTGGGGAAGAGAGTTCATTAGCGGGTGGGATGACCATAACGAGGGAAGGTGGTGGTGGAGATCTATCCGTCTCTAGGGCTATTGGGGCCGCGAGGCGGCTTTTTCTAAAGCGGAGAGGAACAGTAAATACAAGTATGAATTTTCGGTATTCAATTCATTCATCAAACTTCTTAAGATGAACGGCGGGAGAAGGGATACCTAATTCTTCGCCATTCTCGTTGAGCAAGTTGTATGAGTTATGGCCAACCTTTTCCTAGTGGGCCTAACCAAAGTGAATAGAAAAAACTATGCTGACCTTTGTCTCCAAGACGTGCCAGAGTGGGACCGTCGTCTCCTGGATCGAAGTTCTTCTGACAAGCATGCTTGTCAAAGGATTTCTTCATTCGATTTTGATGTTGCTTCATATATCTTTCGATAAGCTTTTTTGAAGCAGTTTTCTTCCAATTCGAGTAGTTGCCAAAATATACGGGCTAGATCGATGCTTTATCATCCTGGATGCTGAGGTAAAGTGCACTCAATTCCAGAGGGACTGGAAGTCAAACTGGCCGAAAGGTTTTTTGGTATCAAACTTTTTCTCAGTGATGCGATCAGCCTGGCATCCGTCTTTCGTGCCACTGCTTCTGATAGTGAACCTGGACACTCATTTCGTTCCTCTGCTGATAATAGAATGAGAATGGAAAGTTAGAACTTTCAAGAGCGAAACATTCACTAGTATACTTATCAGTCCTGCAATTACTATAGCAATTGCAGCCATTTTCTATTATTCTCTCTAACCCTCTAACTAGCCCAATGGACAAGGCGTCGTTTATAGATTCGTCGACTTGCGCCAGTCCGGTCGCCAATCGTCGACAATTTTCATTGTCAAGATACTCTAGTGCATGGAATGCCCTGTTGCTGACATTGAAGAAGAATCCATGAACAGAAGACTTAACGAGGATGTACTGCCCATCACCGACTTCACAAGGGGTCGACATTTCCGAAGAATGAAATTCTTTCAAGAGTCCACGCGAATCAGTAACCTGACGTTAGCGCGGATCAACTTGATCAATCAACTCCATTTGGCTGGCCTGGCCCTCTGATTCGAATTAGTGTGGATCGGCTCTGTGATTCGCGCGAAGGCGATTCGCCTCTTACGCGTTAACACGAAGAGTCTTTCAATCGGGCGGCGGAATATCGACGACGATTCAGAGACTCGAAGACCTAAACTTAAGACAGGCTGGGCTACCCACGATTCGATGACTCAAATCCCACATGCTCCTACTTGGTGAATCTGGCGACTTGGCGAGTGCGCGAATGGGAATGGGTGGGCGAGTGGCCGATAGTTCAACTCGGCGATTGGATGATCCAGACAACTTGGTGCTGCCTATCTAGTATCTAAAGGCGACTGGGAACGCGAAGCGACATCTAAAGTGACATGAAACTCGAGCATCTACTTTGCGGTACTGCAGTTGTCACTTCATCTTAAAGCAAAGGATTATGCCGGCATCCTTTGCCCAACACAACATTAGGGCCGTCCAGATTTTGAAAGATCACTACTCCCGAGATACTGCCGCTTTTTCATTAGGAAAAAGCCGTATGAAAACCTGCAAAAGAAAACGCACGGAAACGGTCAGTCACAAGCACGACCTGTAAGGTAGGGCATGCGTTACAGGAAAGTGAAGGCGACCCCATATTCTCAACATGACAAAACCGACCTGGTGGAAAATGAGATAAATAAAAGAAGAATGGAAGAGGGATCGATCGGTGACTGGAGCAAAGGGCAGGACGTCGAGTGCTGCAAATGAGCGGCTAACTCCCCTCTGCTCCTAAGAGGAGAGAAGCTTCAGCCTGTAACATTGAATTTCGACACGCTTGTCACAGTAATTGTAGTATTAGACATTGTATCAGCCGGCCAGCAGTGAAACAGTGTTTGGTATTGAAACATTTTTTGCCTACATTGGTGTACGGATCTTTGCTTTCTTTTGATGTGTGATGCACGTCAAGTGCAGTAGAACAAATTACTGGACCAGCTGTAGCTTTTCCTTTTCATTGGATTTGATTTATCTTCAGTCTAGCCGTTCTTCCTGTGAGTTGAAACCGTGCATTTATTGGACATTCGGTCCCTGATTGGTTGTGCTCTACGAAAGTGCGAAGGGCGTGTTTCACCCCTAGGTCTAATCTGAATAGTGGGCAGACATCGTCGTCTGGATGCGACGTGGGCAGACTGCTATGGAACCGTAGGCTAGAAGAATCGAATCAGGTAGATTGCTAACGCCTGTTTCATTAACCGAAGTGAGCCTGCTTGAATGTCCAAGCAGTGGTTTAGTTGTTTGCCGTCCCTGCGCGACCTCGTCCGACGCTTCCCATAGGGAAGCAGACCGGACTGTAGCATGAGGAAGGGGGATCAGCCAGAAGGGGCGCTTATACCTCGGGCCGATGTACCAGGTCTCTGCTTAAAAAGGCGGGCCTTTTCTTTTCTTTCTTCTTCCATTCGTCGAAGAAAAAGCTGTGCTCTTTCGGGAAGCTGGCCTTTTCGGACTTGATTGAATACTGTTGAAGATCAATCACTTTTATACTTAAGTCTTTCATTCATCCATTCAGTAACGCCTCAAAAAAAAGAAAGAAGAAACCCTGCTCATCTTGAGCCCTTAATTATAGATAGGGGGGCGTGGACGTAGGAATAAATAGGCATGCATGCGGCACTATACTTGAATTATGCCCCGCCCGTCACTATCGAGCGAAGCTCCTGCTCGAAGCGGTTTACCTCCTTCCTATATTGGAGAGGTCGACTCCCTTGCGTCACCATTGAATGAAAAGACCTGGCATTTCCACCTCTCCCCGCATACGGCTCTTTTCTGTTATCTTCGTCACGACCTGACGCCTAAATCTTTCTATAATTATCGCCGGCTCGGGGTTTAGTCGCTCGCCTCGTGCCTCGCCTTCCCCTTACCGTAAACAGGGGAAGGCTCGTCTACTCTCTCGGCTCGCTTGCTTCCTAATAACTTACATCAATAGATAGGAATTCTTCAATCTTTCTAATCAAAGAAAAGAATGAGGCGTCACGTAATTTATACAGAACCTCCGACGCTCCTCCTTATCATCAAAGGATATATAGAAAGGAGAATGTTTTTGTTAATTGGGGAACACGACCTGGTGCTGTCCTCACCTCTGTCGGTCAGTAGCTGTTATCTTCCATTCGTCGGTGATCGGCGGATCGGATTTCTCTGTCTACTCCTCGCCCTCTTGTTCCAATGGAATGACTATATGTAACAAAGACTATGATCCTTTCTATATGACGTTCTTTGGGGCATATTCCGTAGAAACAAGATGACTCGGCCTTAGACTTTCCCGGTCGTTCTTTTGTGGAGTCGACGTTTGAGCTCTTTCGGTAGAAGAAGACTCGTCTCCTCCAGCCAGGTCTTGCTTCCTTCCTTTGTTACTACTAAGGTTTATAGGCGAAAGCCTCCTACCTACGGTAGCTGACGCAGCAAGACCAGAGGAATCGGATACGGATCTTTTTCAGTCTCTTTCGCTTGGGCAAAGCAAAGAGGCAGGACTTTCGGAAGAAGGACCGGGAGTTGGACCGCTGAAGCTTCGGGAGAAGGGGAAGGGACCCGGGCGGGCGAACGTCGACGACCAGGACAATTGATCAGATCTGACCATGGCCGGGAAGAAACATGAACAATCTGATCGGCCGGGCACGAACAGGGCATAGGATGAAACCCTTTCCTTCCTTTCTTCGATAGGGAACCGATGACGGCCGGTGACATGACAGGTCTATTTCGTTCATCGGGGGGCTCCTGGTGGGGTTCATCGTAGGAATCTTTCTGGTTCCCGCTCCCTCCTTCCTGGCCCTCTTGCGTCACTATGAGTTCGCTTCCTACGAGCCCATGCGCGATCGTGCAAAGCGGTTAGGTTCGGTATTACGAATCCAGATACTATGGGATTGGACATCTGGCGATACACAACCTCCCTCCCGGTGGGACAACCGGTAGTACGATTCAAGGGAATTGGACACTCCCGGAACGCATATACCAAAAACTAGAGTCGCGAGGGAACCTAACCGCGGTAGAGGCTCCCCTCTCCCTTCTTTAGTAGCAATGTTCACTACTGCCGCTGTTGCGGAGCACCCGCCCGTAGGTGTTTAGTAGACATCGGTACGATTGTAGGATGTTAGAACTAATAAGGCGGAGTCTAGTAAAATTAACAACCATATCGCTCGCAGGTCTTTTCGACCGTATCATCGACCACGATCTAATCCCGCCCGCATTCGGGATCGGGCGGAGGTCGGTCAATAGCATAGCTATTATTGACCCGACCGCCGACAGGCCTACTTTCTTCAAGATACGAAACGAGCAGCCGGAAACGGCTGTCCCTATTGTATTTTAGATGGAGTCATCAACAGGGCTAAGAATCTGACCACAGTCAGTGGTACCCACGTTCTTCCGTGCTCGTAGGTTGACTCCCCTATGCATCCCGACTAAGGTCTCACAAACGTGCATTTCCCTTATGCATCCAGCCGCTTCACTAATGTGAATAGGTTATACAGAAGGGTGGGTTGGTTATATACTCTTATGCGCGTTCCTTCTTCGAACCTTTTGGTATGTATTGCCCCTTAACTATAGATCAGATCCACCGGACGAGAAACTCAATTCCGCACTGCTGCTGAGTCGTCGGACTTATCCACCAAGGGATTCGTGGAATTTAAGTTTGTGGATTGCGTTGGGGGAAATCTACCAAAGCTAGGCAGATAGATAGACTCCTTTCCCGCTGCTAAGGGAGAGCAAGAAACAAAAGAAAATGATTGTTTTTTAACCAGCGCCCCCTTTTGGGTATGCGGGTACTAAGAGTCCTCTCACTACCAACCAGCAGACATCATCTGGCTGGGTCTTGCCGGTATCAACAACGAGAAAAAACAAAAAAATGGAAACAGCAACTAACTATGGCTCTTGGCCCAGACAACGTCCTAGGCGTAGGGGAGATCGGAGCAACAGGGAACGCCTAGACGACGACGCCCGTCCTGGGCTGCAGTAAGTAGATCGAGAGGTCGTTCCGCCCCTTGTCCCCGAAGATGGGTAATATGTTCTCATACAATGTTGCTCCAATCTGACCTAGCTGGCGAGCGATCCCAGTCCGCGGCAGAGAACAAGACAGCAAGCGAGCGTACCTTTGTTCGCTTCTTCTCCACCAAGCACGGAAGTTTAAGGATAACTGTAGGTCGGTGGCTACCTAAGGAAACTCCGATTCGATCCGCCCCCCGGCTGGGAGGCATCTACCTCATCCCGATCACAAGGAGAGGTTCACCATGATGGGGGGGTAAGGTACTTCTTTTTTGTTTTTTTCCGTTCCGGAAAGAATGAAATGCATAGGGGACCATCCTTTTTTTTGCGGCATGCTCCTCAGATTTACGGATTCGCAGGGGGCTGTTCGCCCTACTTAGTTGACTGACAATGACAAAGGCTTGCGAAACTAAGTAGCGCCTTTTGAATTGAATCTTAAGTAGTCTATCAGTGGTGCGAAGCGGCTTTGCCCCTTTTCAGTAGGGGAGCGAAAGGTTATACCTTAGAAAGTCAGCGAACAGCGGTTCTTCTATGTAGGGTGTTCCCCCTTGACTCTCCTAACGTCGAGCTGACGTGACTTCGTAACCTTTGCGTAGCGTAGTAGAATGAAGGCTACGCACCGACGCTCTCTTATCTATTAGCCTGACGCGTCTTCGCTAACTCGCTCGCCTACTATACTATACTATACTATACTATAGTATATACGGGTAGGCTAGGCTAACTCAGCCGCTGACTTCTACTAATCTAATGTAGGGGGCTTTCGTCGCCTTTTCCTTTTTGAAGAACCCATTCTCATTATCTTTCATAAGTAAAGTAGGCGAACCAGCAAGCAGCTTCTTCAGAAGGCGCGGGAGCCTCGGGGGGGACGGCGGGAGCCGTCACGTGATAGGGCGCTTGCGCTTACGTTTTTCAGCTGGTCCGTCAGTAGCGTTGACAAAGAAGAACAGCCGGTTAAAAGACAGCTATATATCTATATAGGCCAGCTTGACAAGCTACCTTTCCTCTTGATCTGAGGTGCGAAGAGAAACATCTCTTTTTTATGACTTCCACTTCTCGATCCCGGCCCGGAAAAGTGACCGACCAGGGCCCGAATGAAAGAAAGGGTTTATGAGCCCTAGCCCTGTAAGCCCACACCTGTGTAGAGTAGATCGTTCAACACCTGCGGCACAAACCCATTTTTGACCCATTGGTCCTAGTATCATAGGCGACCGAACGGCCGCCCCCCTAATTACTAGACCGACCTGCTGTAATAATTCCATAAACACCTAGCGAAGATATGGCAAACAAATAAAGTAGCCCTATGTTCGGATCTGACAATACCATACCATAATCAAAAGGTACAACGGCCCGAGCGACCAGACTTAACATAAATGTAGCCACTGGAGCCATTCTAAAAAGGGAGAAATTAGCACTACTTGGTGAAATAGGTTCTTTTAGAATCAATTTCGAACCATCTGCTAGAGGTTGTAACAATCCGAACGATCCCACTACATCAGGACCCTTTCGACGTTGCACAAAAGCCATTACTTTACGTTCAGCTAGCACTAAAAAGGCTACTCCTAGTAGAAGTGGTAGAATTATTCCAAGTATTTCAGCTGGAACAGCAATGTACGTTTTCGATTTTCTATTCACTCATGATCGGGCCTGACCTGGTCGACCCGATCATTATATTTCACTCATGATCTGGCCTGACCTGGTCGACCCAATCATGATATTGAAGGATGGGACCTTTTCTCGAAAAACTCCGGATCCCGAGAAGAGATCTTTTGAAGATGGTGCATAATCGAATCCTGTTACGTTACTTCGAATGGAATCTTAGCCCGCCTCACTTGACTGAGCATAAGCGAAGTCAAGGGAAGTCATTCTAACTAGTGGCTGAGAGTAAGCAAGCTACCTTCATTCAACAGATTTGTGGTTGAGTCAATAACATGCTCTGGGTCGGGAATCTTTGCTCTTCTCTTTTGCATTTCCGCTGCCTGCGTTCTTCTTCGTGTCCGTCCGTATCGCAAAGCTGGTCGACGCCAGCTGTAATGGTTGAAAATAGGGGGCCAACCGACGACCCCCTAATAGACGCTTTGTTCGATAAAGCAAACGATTCGTTCCGACAACTTCGGACCAGATTCACCCCTATGAATTCGCCGATCTTACAAGATCGATCGGGCGGGCGGAAGGGGTGATTAGCGGAGAAAGGAATCGCTGAGAGATAGATTCTGGTCAGGACGAATGAGTGGCTGTGAAGCATGCTCCGGAGGAGGTCAAATTGACCCTTCCCCGAGTCAGTCCAGTCAGAAAGGGGAGGGCCCGCAGTCTAGACTGCATCTCGGGAGTTTGAACACCATCCCATTTCAACCAAAAATACAACCCACCCGGTTGTCAAAGGTATCTAACCTTCCTTCCTTATGAGTGGAAATCCAATCCCGTTTTGTCTTTTTTGCATCAAAACCAGCCAGCCGGAAATCGAATTGAAACCCGGTGCATTTTTTCCGACCATTTTTGAAAAGCGCATAGTTTCTCCTCAAATCAAAAAATGACCTGGGGAACGCATGAGATATATACCTAAACCAGTAGGTCCTTGAGCGGATCCCACGTTAGCCCCAAGACGTTGGTCTCTAACTAGAAAAGTCAATGCGTCGAGCTTGAGAAGCTTCTGGGCCAGTGGGCCCGTCAAACTCACTGGGATAAGCGGTATTATTGAACCAGACGAAACAACAAGCGATGAAACCAAAGACAGATAAAGCCTTTGAACTATAAGACAAGTGACGCTTCTCCAGACCATACAAATGCGCGGGGAGCCCATGCAAACAGACGGGTTTGGTTAAGATATGCCAGGTTCCACCAAGTATACAAATGGAACCTAACCATAGATGTCCTCCAATTATATCTTATAACAATTATATCTTATAAATCGTCCACACTAACAATCCATCCTTCTCCCCCAAGGGAAAGGGGGATTTTAGTGAATAACCAAATATAACACGTCGGGCTGACGGGTCGACGTTGGTCATTTTTCTGACATCTCCCCCCACGGGAGCCCAGGTATCATATACGCCTCCAAAATCCAGAGCCTTGAGCACTAGGAGAAAAGCACCTATACCTAACAAGATTAAGTGAATACAAAAAATGTTGGTCATTTTCTTTCTATCTTTCCATACATAACCGCAGAATGGAAAGGATTCTTCAAGAGTCTCAGGTCCGAGAAGTGCATGATAAATACCGCCAAAGCCTAAGACTGCAGAGGAAATAAAGTGAAGTACTCCAGATACAAAGTATGGAAAGGTGTCTATAACTTCCCCACCCGGACCTACCCCCAACCTAGAGTAGCTAGATGGGGAAGTCAAATCAATCCTTGTTCATATATAGATAGGCTTCTCTGGTA